CTTGATCGAAACGAACCCCTATGAATCCAACGAACAAAGTAAATATAACCAATACAAGCAGAGGCAGTAGCATTGTATTGTCCGATTCATGGGGATACATGGGAGTTTTTTTTTTAACAAAATGAGTACTAGTACTAAAGGATCGCATCATGTTTCTTACATTCTCATCAATTTCATATGTCTTATTCAAAAAAAAGGGAACCTTTTCATTGTTATTCATTGTTGATAACAGCAAACCACTATTAAGTAATTGAGATGCCTCTTTCCCCCATATCGATATTGAATAGAAAGAGTTGTTTGTGGCGCCGCTGTATTTTTGAAAATGAACGCGTAAATGTTCTTCAAAAGTAAGTAAATACATACGAAACATATAAAATGCAGTTAATCCTGTTGTGAAACAAGCTATTATCGCGAAAATAGGTGAATACAACCAACTATCATTAAGAATTTCGTCTTTGGACCAAAAACAAGCAAGGGGGGGAATACCACAAAGAGAAAGTGTACCTAACAAAAACGTAATTTTTGTAATTGGAAGATATTTGGTTAAACCCCCCATAAGAATCATGTTCTGGCTTTTGTCTGGAGAATATCCAACAATGGGTTCCATTGAATGAATAATGGATCCGGATCCTAAAAACAATAATGCTTTTGAATAGGCATGAGTGATTAAATGGAATGAAGCAGCTCGATAGGAACCTATACCTGGAGCTAACATAATATAACCCAATTGAGACATCGTAGAATAAGCTAAACTTCTCTTAATGTCTCTTTGAGCAAGAGCGAAAGTAGCTCCTAATAGTAACGTTATTACACCTATCAAAGAAATGAGATTCATTATATAAGGTATAACTGTGAAAAGAGGAAGAAGCCGAGCTACAAGAAAAATGCCCGCCGCTACCATAGTAGCAGCATGTATAAGAGCCGAAATAGGAGTGGGTCCCTCCATAGCATCGGGTAACCATATATGAAGGGGAAATTGTGCGGATTTAGCAACTGCACCGAGAAATAATAGGGAGGCACAAAAAGTAACAAATAAAGAATTGACTCCATTATTATGAATCAAGTTATTGAATATTTTGAACAAATCCCGAAATTCGAAACTACCTGTTATCCAATAAAGACCTAAGATTCCTAATAATAAACCAAAATCTCCTACACGATTAGTTACAAATGCTTTTTGACAAGCATTTGCTGCAATTGGTCGGGTGAACCAAAAACCTATTAATAGATACGAACACATTCCCACCAGTTCCCAAAAAATATAGATTTGTATCAAATTAGAACTAGTAACTAATCCCAACATGGAAGTATTGGAAAAACTCATAGAAGCAAAAAATCTCAAATATCCCTGATCATGAGACATATAATTGTCACTATAGATAAGAACCATGATTCCAACAGTAGTGATTAGTATTAACATAATAGAAGTAAGTGGGTCGATCAAGCAGCCCAACTCTAAGGAAAAATCACTATTGATAGTCCAAGACCATAGATATTGATAGATGAAACTGCAATTTATTTGCTGAATAGACAGATCAGCAGAAAAAACCATAACTATACTTAGCAATGAAACACTAAAAAAAGCCCACATACGAAGAATGCTTTTTGTTGCCGTCGGAACAAGCAGGAGTCCCAATCCTATTGACATAGGAACTGTAAGTGGAATGAAAGGTATGATCCATGCATAGTCATATGTACGTTCCATGATAAAATCAATTTTTTTTTTTTTTTTTTTTATTATTCTTGTCAATTGTTTCCGATTCACCAGCTATTATCTCTTTTTGAAGGAGCAATAAAAAAAAAAAAAATAGTGATATGAAAGAACAAAAATGCAATATAATATTTATTAAATAGGAAATAATATTTATAATTATTATAAATTATGCTTTCCCACGTATTTCTGCAATTCAAACCAAAAAGTTTGAATTGGTCAGATGATATGACCAAGTCATTAGTTAATGGTTACCAACTAGTTATTACCTAAGGTACTCATTAAGATTTAAGATACATAATATGATATTTTATTCCACTACACTATCTACACTATTAAGTAAGGATATTTATATCTTTCATAGTAAGGAAAAAACTACACTAAAAAAAAGTCCTTGATTCTGATATGGATCATGAGACCCATCAATAACTCGACCCAATCAAATAAGACCTAGTTATTTTAGTTATTTTATTCGGAGTCATTAACTAAGTAGAACTGATTTATTGGCTTTCAATAGACTCATCTTATGGGAAATTCTATGATGCTCGTCATTTCCCATAGAACTAAAAACGAAAATTACCTTTATTTTCTTTTTCTTAAAAAAAAAAATTAAATTATTAAATTATAAAGTAATGTATCATTTAACAGATTGGCGACTAGTCCCGTTTCAATTGAAATTAGTGACACCCTATGCTTTAGATGCTTTAGCTTGATCAATTGATGGAAAAATGTTACGTTATTGTTTTCTTGAGATTAGATAATGGTTCTTCAGTTTTTCGATTTATTAAACTCAATAATTTAAATGTACCATGGCGCTATATAAATAGACTCAAATAGGAATTGGAACCCTTTATTCAGTCTTATCAATGGGAACCAATAGGAACCAATTCGATTAATCTTTTTTTTTTATAAAAATATTAAAGTGGATTCCATAGATGAAAATGACGATATTAGGGATACGAATGAGTACGGATTATTCTTTCTTCAAACATTGTATCTAGCATAGATACGAAAAAAAAAAGATTCATTTTATTTCTTTTCTGTGAGAGTTATATTTAGAGACTCACATCATTTTCTCTTTTTTATTCCTAGTCATACTATATGAAAATGAAACTATATGAAATATGAAATGCGCGCGTATAGTTTTTTATGTTATGAAAGAAGTCTCATCTATGGAATAAGTATAGATATGGATAATGAATAGAAAGAACGGTCCATTTTGAACAATACATGTCTTTCACATCCAACTATAAAAATGAGTAATCTCCTTTATTTTTGAATGGCGGTTCCAAAGAAACGTACTTCTATGTCAAAAAAGCGTATTCGTAGAAATATTTGGAGGAGAAAGGGATATTGGACCGCAGTAAAAGCTTTTTCTTTAGCTAAATCTGTTTCTACCGGGCATTCAAAAAGTTTTTTTCGTGCGACAAACAAATAATAAACCCTTAGAATCATTGGATGATTTATAATTTATAAGATGAATCACATCAACTAATACTAATATTCTGAACTTATTAATATCAGATATAACTACCTGTTATGATATGTAGAATAAGAATTCTTCTGTCTACTGGTTCCAAAAAACGGTACTATTTTTTCTTTTTTTTTTTCTTTTTTGTTTTATTCGCGAGATGGGAATTGTCGTTTTTCCCATCGATTCACTTTTTACAATAACAATGCCAAAAACAAAAATCGGATTTTTGTTTTTGGAAATTGGAATTGGATTATGTATCCCAATAGTTAAATAGTTATATATCATGTATATTTTTATGTATATTTTTGGAATATCTGCAACAAGTATGAACGAAGTTAGAACTCCTTTTTTATTTTCATTTTATTCTTTTTGTCCCATACAGATATCAGATATGTAATAAAAATCAATGGATCATTGAAATTCATTTATTTTTCTATTTTCATTAATGAAAGACTCTTTAGTAGTTCCTGATACCAATCCCTCTCCCCATTTTTTAATTTCAAATTACACTTCCACACATCGGATCAAATTGTTTTCCATGCTTGGTCAGTTGAATGACATTTGATTGAATGTATTTGGATTATAACTCGATAAGGAACACTGTCTACGAGGAGTGAAGGAAAATCCACTAGATACTTTCTTTATACTTTCAACTTTTCAATAAAATTCTTACTTTATATGATACCTTATCATTATTATTTTTTATATTTTATAAATTCAGATATTTTTAAGAGTTTGTAACTCTATCACTCACTACATATACTACCTATTGTTTCGACCTAATTTGTATTAATAAACGTTCCTGGATCCCATTTATATCTATATTTATGTACGACAAATGAGTGAATCTTCTGTGATCAAAAATGAATCCTCTGTTTTGATTGGACCAGAGGATCAATCAACATTTTGTTATTATGAGTAGGGTTCTGATCAAAATGGAAATTCAGTTTTTATATGCCCAATAACCAAAAATGGGGCAGATCCTAAGACGAATTATGTACATAATGAGTATCACAATCATTGATACCAAGCTATTTTATCCAAAGATTTACAAAAGCCTCTTGGACTTGGATTAGTGATTCCATTTTGATACATAATTTGATACATAAAAATTCCTATTTGTTTTCTTCATTACTCAAATTTGGATTTGGGATCCGTGGAATCAGATAAATGAATCATCAAAAAAAAAAGGACAATTCTGACTTCTATCCCTCAACTAAAGACATAACTATCTAGTTCCAACTGTTCCAGGAGAACATATACTACTACGCAAAAGTGTATTTTTAATACTGACACTATAGCGCCATACTAAGGATTATTGAACGTTCAAATGAATATTTGAACGACTCTTTATTGATTGGAATTTTTCCTAAAAATGGATTGGATTAAATCCTTCAATCTCGACGCTTTCCTATGGATAGGCTATTATTATTTCGAGCAAGCCGCCATGGTGAAATTGGTAGACACGCTGCTCTTAGGAAGCAGTGCTAGAGCATCTCGGTTCGAATCCGAGTGGCGGCATCTCCTAAAAGTGGTACAGGGGATCCTATAAGAAATTTAATTCCTGATTTCCATTCCATAATGGAAGGACCCCCCCCCCTTTTTTTTTTAATGATTTTTTTTTATGATATTTGTGACTTTAGAACATATATTAACTCACATCTCTTTTTCAATCATTGCAATCGTCATTACGGCCCATTTAATGACTTTATTAGTCCACGAAATCGTAGGACTATGTGACTCGTCAGAAAAAGGCATGATAGCTACGTTTTTCTGTATAACAGGATTATTAGTTACTCGTTGGATTTATTCAGGGCATTTCCCCTTAAATGATTTATATGAATCATTAATGTTCCTTTCGTGGAGTTTCTCTCTTATTCTTATGGTTCCATATTTTAAGAACCATAAGAATCATTTCAGCACAATAACCGCGCCAAGTGCTATTTGTACCCAAAGCTTTGCCACTTCGGGGCTTTCAACTGAAATACATCAATCCGCAATATTAGTACCTGCTCTACAATCCCATTGGTTAATGATGCACGTAAGTATGATGTTATTGAGCTACGCAGCTCTTTTATGTGGATCATTATTATCAATAGCTCTTCTAGTGATTACATTTAGAAAAAACATAGATATGATTGGTTTTACAAATCATTTATTAATCTGGCCATTTTCGTTTGGTGAGATCAAATACTTGAATGAAAAAAGAAGTCTTTTGAAAAACACTTCTTTTCTTTTATTTAGAAATTATCACAGGTATCAATTGACTCAGCGATTGGATCATTGGAGTTATCGTGTCATTGGCCTAGGGTTTACCTTTTCAACTATAGGTATTCTTTCGGGAGCAGTATGGGCTAATGAGGCATGGGGATCTTATTGGAATTGGGACCCCAAGGAAACTTGGGCATTTATTACTTGGACTATATCCGCGATTTATTCACATACTAGAACAAATAAAAGTTTACAAGGTATGAATTCGGCAATTGTGGCTTCTATGGGATTTCTTATAATTTGGATCTGCTATTTCGGAGTCAATCTATTAGGAATAGGATTACATAGTTATGGTTCATTCACATGAAACATCTAATTAAAGTTTAAAGTAAAGATAAAGATAAAGAAATGAACTGAAGAATACCAAGAAGCATCGTCCCATATATAAGGAAAAGCTTGTGCTATTTTTTGAGAATCATTCGAATCAAGTAGTAATTCAAATGGTTCTCAAAAAATCCATATGTATCTGATTACAATTTCAATTCACTTAATTTCATTTTTGACTTGAGATAAGGAAAAAGAACACTTCTTTTCTCTTTTTCCATTGTGCAGAGAAGTATTTTTGGGTAAATCGCAGGATTTTCGGCCTTGTCCTTATCCATGAAAGCTATCTATGAAAGTAACTAGATAGAATAGCTTCTACCTTGTCAACTGATAGTGAGAGAACGAAATCGGGATAAATACCAATACCTATTACGGGTAAAAGGATACAGATCAAAATAAATAGTTCTCGTGGTCCAGAATCCACAAAATAAGAGTTTGAAACATTGAATAGCTTGTATCCATAGAAGATCTGGCGTGACATAGATAATGAATAAATAGGAGTTAATATCATTCCAATTGCCATTACAAAAGTAATTAGTATTTTTGGGAATAAAAAGTATTTCGGGCTGGTAATTATTCCCAAAAATACTACCGATTCTGCAACAAAACCACTCATTCCGGGCAATGCAAGAGAAGCCATCGAGAAGCTACTGAACATCATAAACATTTTTGGCATTAGTATGGCTATTCCACCCATTTCGTCAAGATAAACAAGACGTATTCTATCGTAAGTCGTTCCTGCCAGGAAAAAAAGTGCAGCACCAATAAATCCATGAGAGATTATTTGTAAAATAGACCCATTGAGTCCTGTATCGGTTATGGAACCAATTCCTATGATTATGAAACCCATATGAGATACGGAGGAATAGGCAATTCTCTTTTTTAAATTGCGCTGACCGGGAGAAGTTGAAGCTGCATAGATTATTTGAATAGCTCCTATTATCATCAACCAGGGAGAAAATATAGAATGGGCGTGGGGTAATAATTCCATATTGATTCGAACCAATCCATATGCTCCCATTTTTAATAAGATTCCAGCTAGAAGCATACATGTACTGTAATGTGCTTCTCCATGGGTATCTGGTAACCATGTATGGAGGGGCATAATCGGTGATTTGGCGGCATAAGCAATAAAGAAGCCAATATAAAATATTATTTCTAATGCCACGGGATACGATTGATTAGTTAATGTTTCAAAATTGAATGTTGGTTCATTGGAACTATATAAACCCATACCCGAAACTCCCATTAAGAGAAAAATAGAACCCCCTGCAGTGTACAAAATAAACTTTGTAGCTGAGTACAGACGTTTCTTCCCCCCCCACAAGGATAGAAGTAGGTAAATAGGAATTAATTCTAACTCCCACATCATGAAAAAAAGTAAGAGGTCTCGAGACGAAAATGATCCTATTTGACCACTGTACATTGCTAACATCAGAAAATGGAACAATCGCGAATCTCGAGTAACTGGCCAAGCCGCTAAAGTAGCTAAAGTAGTGATGAATCCCGTCAATAAAACAGGGCCCATCGAAAGTCCATCGATCCCCAGTCTCCAGTTAAAATCAAAAAGATTTATCCAATTATAATCCTCCTCCAATTGGATTAATGGATCGTCCAATTGGAAATGATAACAGAATGCATAGGTTGTTAGAAGGAGTTCCAATATGCATATGCATATTGTATACCATCTAACCGCCTTATTTCCTCTATAAGGAAGAAATCCAATTGAAGAACCCGCGGATATCGGCAAAACAACAATTATTGTTAACCAAGGAAAATGACTCGTGGTAAAGACAAGATACACTTTGACCAGAAAAACCCGTGCTCGGAATAATCTCTTTTATCGAGTACGGGTTTTTGTCGGTAAAGAGAAATCAAATGGATTCAAGAGGAGTTTTCTGGGACGTGTCAATAAGCTAGACCCATGCTGCGAGTTGTCTCATACCATAAATAAACTCGTACACTCAAGAAATCCGTTGGACAAGCAGATTCACATCTCTTACAACCTACACAGTCCTCCGTTCTTGGAGCAGGAGCAATTTGCTTAGCTTTACATCCGTCCCAAGGTATCATTTCCAATACATCTGTGGGGCAGGCTCGTACACATTGAGTACACCCTATACATGTATCATAAATTTTGACTGAATGTGACATTGGATCTATAAATTTTTTGAATGTCATAAATTTTCAATCCGGTAGAATCAGTAGTAAATGAATCGTATATTGTAGACACCAGACGAATCAGTGGGTTACCAGAATTTTTTGTAATCAATTTCTTTCTGGATCTGTTCATGAGAAAGGGCCAAGATACTTTGATTTGATTTCTTACGTTTCACCAAACCAATTAGAATTAGCAAAATGTGTACGACTCATATCATATAACCATGTTTGGTGAATATTCTATACTATAACTATATGTCTTTATTTATATGATTACGACTATTTATTCAACAAATTAGATTGATTGATACGAGTTGATTTTCTGTTACGATAGATGGACGAAACAATAGCTGGCCCAATAGCTGCTTCAGCGGCTGCAATCGCTATAACGAAGATTGAGAAAATGTCTCCTTTTAATTGGCGACTATCAAATAAATCAGAAAATGTTACGAGATTTATATTAACAGCATTCAGTATAAGCTCAAGACACATAAGTGCTCTAACCATGTTTCGGCTTGTGATCAAGCCATAGATACCGATAGAAAATAAATAGGCACTCAAAACAAGTACATGCTCGAGCATCATTGACCAACTCCTCATAAATCTCGATTCATTTCAATATGAACAACAAAGAATTTAACGGATTCGGTTGACTAGAATATAAGAAGTACGGGACAAAGGAAGGTATTGGGAATGGGTCGAACTAAAAACAAACTTTTCAATTCAATCAATATATCAACAATATGAAAGTAGAATTGAAGGAAAATAGATGTGATAACACAGAACAAGACCTTATTTCTTGTTTCTTTATTTTCATTTATTTGATTTTGGATTTCTAATCCTAAGTATTTATTCCTGACGAGCCATAGCAATTGCACCTACCAAAGCAACTAAAAGAATTATAGAAATGAGTTCAAATGGAAGATAAAAATCTGTTGATAAATGAATCCCAATCTGTTGAACGTTACTTATCAGGTCTTGCTCTATGATCTGGTTTGATCTTGTAGTCCAAATAATCCCGTACCATGACGTATCTAGGATAGTCTTAATTAGAGAAAAAAGAATACTTGTACAAATCAGTGAAGTGACCCCGTCTCCGACGGTCCAAAGGTGGAAATAATTGTAATATTCTGAACCATTCATGAACATCACAGCAAATACGATTAAGACATTTATGGCTCCAACGTAAATAAGGAGCTGTGCAGCAGCTACAAAATAGGAGTTCGATGGAATATGGAATAAGGATATACAAACAAGAACCAATCCCAATGAAAAGGCAGAATAAACTGGATTGGTAAGTAATACCACTCCCAGACCGCCTAATATAAGACCTGATCCCAGAAATACTAAAAAAATATCATGTATTGGTCCAGGTAAATCCATTATGTGCAAAATATGAGATAAAATAAATAAGTAGAAATATTTCATGGCCTTACCTTACTGACCAGGCCAGTAAAAAAAAAAAAAGGAAAAGAAGTTACCCTATTTTTTTTTTGTATTGATACGTTCTTAATGAAATTGAATCCTAATGTGGTGTGGATTGTAGATACAGTTACAGTTATTGGATCAATCCCGCTTATGTATCCGAAAGAATAGTTCTTCATTTTTCGAAATCATCGCGGATAGCAGATATATGAATATATTCTAAATCCAAATCAAACTTGTATTCTAACAAATCAAATATAGTTATGATTTGTAGTTACTGACCAACCAAAATGAAAGAAACTTCCCTCCTTTAGATTAAAACTTTATCTTAGTAATTGGTAATCGTTCTTGAATCAAGGGATTTATCCATGGCTATTTTCATTTGAGTCGAATTCATAATTGTTTGAATTGTGTAATCTCCAATTACTGACATTGGTAATCGACCCAAAGCAATTTGATTATAATTCAATTCGTGACGATCATAAGTAGAAAGTTCATATTCTTCAGTCATTGATAAACAGTTTGTCGGGCAATACTCGACGCAGTTACCACAAAATATACAGATTCCAAAATCAATACTATAATTAAGCAATCGTTTTTTTCTAATATCTGTTTCCAATCTCCAATCAACAACGGGTAGATCCATAGGGCATACGCGAACACATACTTCACAAGCAATGCACTTATCAAATTCAAAGTGGATTCGACCACGGAAACGTTCTGATGTGATCGATTTTTCATAAGGATATTGAATAGTTACAGGTAAACGATTCGTGTGAGATAAGGTAATCATGAAACTTTGACCAATGTACCTTGCAGCTCGTACTGTTTGTTGACCATAATTCATGAATCCATTCAGCATAGGGAACATATCGTGGATATCCATGAATAATTGGATGTTTCTTTCTCTTGCTTCAGAGAGGTTATGAATCTAGAATATCATATTCTATTAAAATGAAAGGAGTTGGGAAGAAGTTGTCAATAATAGATTACCTAGAGCAATAGGTAAAAGAAATTTCCATCCAAGATTTAAAAGTTGGTCCATTCTCATCCTGGGTAAAGTCCATCTTGTTGTGATAGGAACGAACAGGAACAGATAAGCTTTTGCTAATGTAATAAGTATACCGATTGTGCTTCCAAAGACTCCACCAGTTTTATTTATTCCGAAAAGTTCAGGAATTGATATGTACGGAATAGAAAGATTCCATCCGCCTAAGTAAAGAACTGTTACAAATAATGAAGAAACTAGTAGATTTAGGTAAGAAGCAACGTAAAATAAACCAGATTTGATACCTGAATATTCGGTTTGATAACCTGCTACTAATTCCTCTTCTGCTTCTGGTAAATCAAAGGGCAATCTCTCACATTCCGCTAGGGAAGAAATTAGAAAAACTATAAACCCTATAGGTTGACGCCACAGATTCCACCCACAAAATCCATATTTTGACTGTGCCTCGACTATATCAACTGTACTTGAACTGTTAGATAATCATAGTCGATGATAACATCACTGTCCCATCTCTATTCCAGAACCGTACATGAGACCTCAGCCTCATACGGCTCCTCGATGGCCACGAAGAAATCTAAGGATTGGTTTGGTATTACCTCGGCATATTTGTAGGGTAGAGTAAAGATGCATCGGAATGTCCCGAATTAGACCAATGAAATTCTGTCTGCTTTAATTAATAACGAATAAAAAGAGCTTCTGAATCCATCTCATCCTTTACGATTTTTCTTTGTTCAGTAATAACTTGATCCTTCAATAAAATACTCGTTAATAGATATTTGGACCCATATCTTTCGATTACGAAGAATAATTAGACATTACACTAGTTCATGAATCATGAGAATAATTCCATCTGGATGAATGAGTATGGATGGAGGAAAGAAAGAATAAACAAAAACCTCTTATTATTTCTATTCTATATTTATTTTTCCTATTGCATTCGATTTCTTTCGTTCCTGTTCTTCGTTCGCAGAAGGAGCTCTAGAAAATAAAGGATTACTTCGTTCCTGATAGTCATTCTTTAATCAGTGGATAGGAGCATACTCTGGATCGGGATCATGGGGAAGTACTGCTTGATCATTTCTACCAACCTCAAGCCCTCATTATGATTCCTTTTAATGCAGAAATATCCCTTTGGATACCTTACAACATCTCCATTACTAATCCTTTGTGAACCTTGGTGTTTCTAACCGTCCACTCATTTTTGATTGATCCCCGGTATGGTAATACATACAATAGTGTAAACTCCATACAGTTGATCTTTTGCACCCGCTTCAAGACATGATGACTAATCAACTGATCCTGGGGTAAACAGTTTCCACTGCTTATGTTTACTTCCACTTTACTCTCGTACATAGGGAATGAGACTCAATCTTCTTACTGCGAATTCATAAGCTGTTTTGTTTGACTCAATTAACTATCTGGTTTAGCTCATCGATCCGAATGATGAATAAAAATAAAGATAGGTATTCTATCTATTCAACCTCTTTCCTTTTTTTCTAGGAAAGAGGTAAAAGTGAATGTTCCAACGAATCACACGTAGAGATATTGATAACACACATGGAGTTAATGGTATTTCATAACTAATAGATTGAGCAGCAGCTCGTAGACCACCTGAAAAAGAATATTTATTATTCGACCCATATCCTGACATAAGAAGTCCAATGGGAGCAATACTTGAAATGGCAATCCATAAAGAAACACCTATACTGATATCGGCTATAATAAGGCGATAGCCAAAAGGAATTACTGAATAACTCAGTAGAATTGATATGACCGCTATGGAGGGTCCGACACTGAATAAACGAATATCTCCTCTAGATGGGAGAAGATCTTCTTTGAAAAGTAATTTTGTCCCATCTGCTAGAGCTTGAAGAATCCCCAAGGGACCGGCGTATTCAGGCCCAATGCGTTGTTGTATCCCTGCGGATATTTCTCTTTCTAACCACACAATCACTAATACCCCTATTAAGATTCCCGATACAGGAGTAAAAATAGGCACAAGCAGCCATATGAGTCCATAGAACTCTTTTGAGGATTCCGATCTGGAAAAAGAATTAATAGCTTGTACTTCTGTCGTATCAATTATCATTTCAACGATCAACTTCTCCCATAATAATATCTATACTACCTAGTATCGTCATGATATCAGCCAATTTCATTCTTTTAACCAGCTGAGGAAGAATTTGCAAATTGATGAAACCTGGTGAACGAATTTTCCATCTCCAGGGGAAAACACTATTATCTCCTATCAGAAAAATACCTAATTCTCCCTTTGGGGCTTCCACTCTCACATAAAGTTCTTGTTTTGACAATTCAAAAGTGGGAGAAGGCTTTTTACTAATGAATCTATATTCAAAATAATTCCATTCGGAATCCCTTGCTCTATCAAAGCGCCGGACTTCCAAATTTTCATAGGGCCCCCCCGGAATTCCTTCCAGAGCCTGTTGAATAATTTTTATGGATTCCGTCATTTCACCGATTCTTACTAAATAACGAGCTAATGAGTCTCCTTCTTTTTGCCACTGGACTTCCCAATCTAATTCATCATAACACTCATAATGGTCGACTTTACGAAGATCCCATTGTATTCCGGAAGCTCGTAGCATTGGTCCTGATAAACCCCAATTTATTGCTTCCTCTCCACCAATAATGCCCACTCCTTCAACTCGTTCCAAAAAGATAGGATTGCGCGTAATAAGCTTTTGATATTCAGCAACTCCTGTTAAAGAATAATCGCAGAAATCCAAACATTTATCTATCCAGCCATGAGGTAAATCAGCAGCTACTCCCCCGATACGGAAATAATTATGCATCATTCGCATACCTGTGACAGCTTCAAATAGATCATATAGTAATTCTCTCTCTCTGGAAATATAGAAGAAAGGAGTCTGTGCACCGATATCAGCCATAAAAGGCCCAAGCCATAACAAATGAGAAGCTATACGACTCAGTTCCAGCATAATTACTCTGATATAACTGGCTCTTTTAGGTATTTGAATATTTCCCAATTCTTCTGGTGCATTTACTGTTATTGCTTCTGTGAACATAGTAGCTAAATAATCCCAACGTGTTACATAAGGGAGATATTGTATAATTGTTCGGTTTTCTGCAATTTTTTCCATCCCTCTGTGTAAATAACCCAATATGGGTTCACAGTCAATAACATCTTCACCATCTAGAGTAACAATGAGTCGAAGAACACCATGCATTGATGGGTGGTGAGGACCCATATTGACTATCATGAGGTCTTTTCTTGTAGCTGGTACAGTCATATGTTTTCTTCCCCGATTCATTATTTCATGACTTTCTAAAAACGAAACTAGATTCATCAAAATTCAAGATCAAATTAACCGAATAATTCAAACAAATTTTCCAATTAATGAGTCTTTGGCTCACGAATATCCAACTGACTGATTAATTCCTTATAACGTACTCGATTTTTCTTTGACAAATAAGCCAGCAACCGTTGACGTTTTCCAAGAATTCTCCGCAGACCTCTCTGAGATAAATAGTCTTTTCTGTGCAATTCCAAATGGGAAGTAAGTCTCCGTATTTTATTGGTGAAACTGGATATTTGAAATTCAACAGACCCTTTCTTTTCCTCTTGCGGAATAACTAAGATGAACGATTTTTTTACCATAACATAAAATCAAAAGAATTCTTCTATTTTTGTTCCTTTCTTTTCCACAGATATGGATTTTTACGATCAGGAATAATAATGCCAGTCATTTCGATCTGGTACAGACAATAATCCGGATTTATTCATATACTACTTTTTTGTTTCTATCAAGTTTCGATCAAATTAATCAAATCAAAAAAAAAAAAAGTGGATTTTTTGATTTGATTCGGATATAAAGAAATACATGGAATATTCTTGCACTTCCGAATCAGAATGATTTGGACCTAAGAAGATCCTGCTGATTCACTCCTAGATCCAATTGATACATCACTGAATCAGTATCATTATCAGAATATAACATGACGTGTGTGCACATATGCCTGTCCCATATATCGGATATGGGATGTATAGGAAATTGATTGTACCATTAACTAATTCTGAATCGTGGATACATATATATCCTTGACATACTGAAATGACTTCCATTATTGGTATCAAACCAATAGCGATTCATGCAAGCTAAATCTTCTAATCGATAATTGGGCCAAATAAACAATTTCCATTTAATGAATTTATTTGTATCTGTATCAAGATGCTTGTCCCTATCCACAAATTGCTCACAGTTATGTGAGCCATTCCCATTCAAAAATACTGGATTTCTATTCACAATGTTCCTATTTTCGGAATTGAAACGAATTAGAATTCTCAATTCTCTACGACGTCTAAGAGATAGAATATTTTCAGGAACAAGCAAATCATGATTCTTCTTGTCTCTATTCACAAGCATCTTTCCATGTTGTTCAATGGATATATCGAAATAATTCTCATCAACATATCTTTTTTCTCGGCATCTTCGATTAGTTTTGTGCTTACTCTTATGTACGAAGGAAATACCTATGGTTTGATACATAATAAATTGTCCATCCCATTTAATAGACAGACGAACCGGTTCGAGAATCAATATTCCCTTTTTTATCAATTCTGTAACGGCTAGATCCTTTTGAATCTTCATTGCAGCCAGGCACATTTCTCCCCTTTGAATAGAGGCTAGGGCAATTTCTTTTGGATCCATCAACCTAAGTAGGAGACAATATACCTTGATATTATTGATCCTTTTTTGATTCAAGGGGTCGTCCCATCTCAATTGAAAAAGAAAATATCTTTTCAGGAAGAAGTCTAGTTCCGCTTCCTTATTGCTTTTGCTCTTGGGTTTCTTTTTCTTGCTACGTTTCTTACTGTCTGATCGCGTTGAATCCTCTTCAACATCTTTTTGGTTTTGTGCATCTGATCCAGGATTTTTTTTGTCCTGTCGTTTTTTTTCTTCTTGGTTCTGAGTCTCTAATTCAAGATGTTCTTTTTGATTAGATGATATATGAAGATCTTTTTTTTGATTTCCATCAAAATGGAAAATAAGTAATTGGGTTGGTATGATCCAAGGTTTCGTCTTATATGCCTCATAAAGTCGCATAAATTCTGGGAAGAACCAAGATTTAAGATTTGATCTAGGACGATATAGGATTTCTTGATTCATTCCCATCCAATCAAAAAGGTTCTTTTTTTGATTTCTCGGGTTAATTTCTTGATGAGTCGTGAGATAAAATATCCCTTTCTTATTAATTATTTGATAATCATTAGTCCCAATCTTAGTATTTTTATTAGCGTCGATCTCGGTATTCATATTGCCCCAGGTCTCAATATTGATATTTTTATTGTTTCTAAGACAAAAATGGATGATTCTCCAATCCAAATATTTTCTATCCGGATTTTTATCCGTACTGATAATATATTCCTCTCCTAGATAATCGCTAATAGCTATATCACCTGGTACATAAAAAGGTTCGGATTTATGTGTGTTGTAATTGTATGGAATCTCTCGATCGCCGTTTATTTGTAATGGCGATCCATAAATATATGAGTCCTTCCTATATCCATAATTAATATATTTATGTGATAAAAGATCATATTTGTAATGTTTTTCCATTTTTTTTTTAGGACTCGGTAATGAATCCACTGCATAAGAATTATCTTTCTCGTAATGAATTAATTGGTCTTTTTCATATGAATCCCATTTTTTTGAGTTTTTTTTTTTAATCCTATGGTGTTGATTGACCCCATTTCGCCACTTTCGCGGTACTAATCGAGACCATCTAGTATGAGATAAATTATATTGATAATGACCCCTTAACCAATTTTTCCATTCATTCATTCTACAATTCGGCAGTTGCTTATATCTTGATTCAGAATGAAATATTCCTCGTGTCAAAAAATAGTCCTTTATTTTATCCTTAATAAAAGGATATTCTCCGTCATGTTGAAATAGGGATTTCAAGTAATACTTGTTTAAAACTTGGGTTTGTGATAATATATAAAATACATATGCTTGGGACAAAGAAGATAAGTCACAATAAATCTGTGAATTATTATTACTAATATTAGAAAGCGATTTGATAGTCGAAATAAAATGAATTGTATTTTGATTTGTTTCATCATTGTAAATGTATTTATCGATCATTTTTTTTCTAATTCTTAATTCAAGGAAAAGTTGGGTATTGACCCTGGGCATGTTAATGGCATATAGAAAGATATCTATGTATATTCTTTGAATAAAAGATTTCATAAAATAGTTCCATTTCGGGATTAATCGGGCACTTCCCTTTTTGAATACCTTCCAAATATGTTTCTGTAATTCTGGTCTTTTATCACCACAACTTCTCTCGTTAGGACTAATATTTATATTTGGAGTTATAAAATTCTCTTTCTTGTCTTTTGTGATCCTTTCTATTTGATCCCTGATTGGAGTTGTCCTATCAGCTAGATCCTTCATTTTTTTTTCTGTCAGTGAATAATTTGTCCAATCCATGGATCCAACTCTAAGAGATGATTCCGGGGTGATTTTATCGCTGATTATGGAATCTTTTCTATTTTCATTTGGTTTATATACTTTCCTCAGTCCAAATAAAACAATTAGGGTTTCTTTTGTAAGTTCTTTCATTTTTTTTTTTATAAATAGAACTATTTTGATAACCCATCTTGTTTTTTCTTTTGATATCTTTAGAAACCCTTTTGTTCTTTTTTTGAAAACTCTTAGAAATAGAAACCTTTTTTTTTTCACTTTTGTAATTTTTTGTTGGAATTCTTTCCAAATGGGTTTAAAAAAGGAAGGCCTTTTTCGGGGAGAACCGAAAGGTAGTTCAGCTTCCATTCCCCAGATCGTTAAAAAACAAAAATTGTCTTTTTTTGCTTTCTTCTTTATTCGATCTATATGATCGGATCCTAGCTTAGATCTACGCCAAGGTTTCAGACAGAAAGGAAATAGGATCTTTATCTGAATACCGTCTGTTAACCAGTCTTTTGGAAATTCTGTTTCTGATAATTGAACACCATTATAGGTGCATTTAACATGCATTTCTTTACTCCACGCCTTCCAATCCTCGTACCACTCGGGGAATTGAAATAATAGCATACGGCCAATATTTTTGGCTATTATCAATGAAGGCAATATGATGT